TAAATTATATTTATTATAAAAATTATTAAGAATGGTTTAAATATTTATATATATATATATATAAATATTTAATTATATTATTTATATATATTAAATTATTTAATTAATTATTAAATTAAAAAATATATTAAATAAATTTAATATATTTTAAAAATTAATAATTAATTGTTATTTAAATGATCTGTATTAGGATTATCATGATATTAATTTTTAATATGAATATTATAAAAAAGAAATAAGAGAAAATAATAAAAATTTATTAATTTATATTAAATATTTAATATAAAAAAAAAAAAAAAAAAAATCTATGTGAGATTTTTTAATATATAATAAAATAATTATGTTTTTAGAAATTTATTGTTAATTTATTTTACATATAAATTTTAGTATATAATTTTAATTATTTTAATAATAATTAATTTAATTTTAGTAGTAATTAATATTAAAAATTTAAGAAATTAAGATTTAGTAATATAAAAATTAATAACTAATTTTGTGCCAGCAGTTGCGGTTAAACAAAAGTTAAATTAAATTATTTCAGTATATAATAAATAATTAAATATTATTAAATTAAATATTAAATTATTAAGTGAAATTTTAATTTAATTAAATTTTATTTTAAAATTATGATTTAATAAATTTTAATATAAACTAGGATTAGATACCCTATTATTAAAAATTTAATTTATAATACTAAAATAGTAAATAATAATTTATTGAAACTTAAATAACATGGCGGTATTTTAGTTCATTTAGAGGAATCTGTCTAATAATTGATAATCCACGAATAAATTTACTTAATTTATAATTTTGTATATCATTGTTAAAAAAATATTTTTTAGGGAAAATAATATTTAAAAATTAAAATTAGAAATTAAATCAGATCAAGATGCAGAATATAATTAAGAATATGATGGATTACATTAAAAATATTTAAATGGATAATTTTATTGTAAAATAAATTTGAAGGTGGATTTAAATGTAATTTTAATTAATTTATTAAAATGATTAAAAATTAAAATATGTACATATTGCCCGTCACTTTCATTTAAAAATTGAAATAAGTCGTAACAAAGTAGAGGTACTGGAAAGTGTTTCTAGAAAGAACAAATTAGAGCTTGTATAAGTATTTCATTTACATTGAAAAGAAATTAAAAATTAATTAATTTGAGGGGGAAAATTAAAAATTTAAATTTAATAAAAAAAATTTTAATATTAAAAAGAAAATGGGGGTTTGAGTATTTTTAATAGAAAAAATTAATATTTTTATAGTTAAATATTACTGTAAAGGAATTTATAAATAAATGAAATAAAATTAATAAAAAAGTAAATTTAATTTATTGTATCTTGTGTATCAGAGTTTATTAAATAATAATAATTTATTTAAATAAATCTCGAATTTAAAAGAGTTAATTAATTAAAAAAGTTAATGTTGAATAATTATTTTAAATAATTAATTGGAAATGAAATGTTAATCGTTTTTAAATATATCTAGTTTTTTCAGAAAAAAATTTAATTTTAAATTTAAATAATTTTATAGTTAATTAATTAAATATAAAAATTTAAGATTTAATATTTTAGGGGATAAGCTTTAAATTAAAAATTTATAATTAAAATAATAAAAAAAGAATTAAAATTTTTAGAATTTATATTGTTTAAAAATTATAGTTTATTATAAAAAATTTTATTAAAAATAAAATTTAAAATAAAAAATTTAAATTTTTATGAAAAAATAATTTATAATTTAATAAAATTAGAAATAATGATAAAATTAGTATAATATAAAATAGTAAAAATAAAATTTATATTTAAATAAATTAAAGGAATTCGGCAAAAATTTATATTCACTTGTTTATCAAAAACATGTCTTTTTGATAATAATTTAAAGTCTAATCTGCCCACTGATTTAAATATTAAAGGGCTGCAGTATATTGACTGTACAAAGGTAGCATAATCATTAGTCTTTTAATTGAAGACTTGTATGAAAGATTTGATGAAATATAAACTGTCTCTTGTTTATATATAGAAATTAATTTTTTAGTTAAAAAGCTAAAATAATATTAAAAGACGAGAAGACCCTATAGAGTTTTATATTTTATTTATTTAGTATTAAATATATAATTAGATATATTAATTAAATAAAATATTGTATTGGGGTGATAGAAAAATTTAATAAACTTTTTTTAATAATAAACATAAATAATTGAATAATTGATCCATTTATAATGATTAGAAGAAAAAATTACCTTAGGGATAACAGCGTAATATTTTTTTTTAGTACAAATAAAAAAAAAAGTTTGCGACCTCGATGTTGGATTAAGATAAAATTTAAATGCAAAAGTTTAAAATTTTGATCTGTTCGATCATTAAAATCTTACATGATCTGAGTTCAAACCGGTGTAAGCCAGGTTGGTTTCTATCTTTAATAAAAAAAAATATTTTAGTACGAAAGGATCAAATATTTAAAATAATTTTAATTGAGGCAGAATATTAATAATGATTATAATATATAAAATTAAACTATTTTGGCAGAAAATTGTTATGATTTTAGAATTCATATATATATATGTTATTTAATATATAGATAGTATATGATATTATTAGATTTATTAAATATTATAATTGGTATATTAATTTTAATTGTTGGTGTATTAATTGGAGTTGCTTTTTTGACTTTACTAGAGCGTAAAGTATTGGGTTATATTCAAATTCGTAAAGGTCCTAATAAAATAGGTTATATGGGCTTATTACAACCTTTTTGTGATGCAATTAAGTTGTTTTCTAAAGAACAAGTTTATTTAAATTATTCAAATTATATAGTTTATTATTTTTCTCCTGTTATAAGATTTATTTTATCTCTAATGATTTGAATGTTAATTCCTTATATGTTTAATTTAATTATATTTAATTTAGGTATTTTATTTTTTTTATGTTGTACAAGAATTGGGGTTTATACATTAATAGTTGCTGGTTGATCTTCGAATTCAAATTATTCTTTATTAGGTGGTTTACGGGCAGTAGCTCAAACTATTTCTTATGAGGTAAGAATATCTTTAATTATGATATCTAGAATTATTTTAATTATAGATTTTAATTTAGTGAAGTTTTTTGATTATCAAATTATAATTTGATTTATTTTTATAATAATACCATTAAGATTTTGTTTTTTGTCTTCATTAATAGCAGAGACTAATCGAACTCCTTTTGATTTTGCTGAGGGAGAGAGAGAATTAGTTTCTGGATTTAATATTGAATATAGAAGTGGTGGGTTTGCTTTAATTTTTTTATCCGAATATTCTAGAATTTTATTTATAAGTTTATTATTTGTTATTATATATATGGGGGGTTATGATTTAACTTTAATTTTTTACTTTAAGTTAGTTTTTTTATCTTTTTTTTTTATTTGAGTTCGGGGGACATTACCTCGTTATCGTTATGATAAATTAATATACTTATGTTGAAAAAGATATTTACCTATTTCTTTAAATTTTTTATTATTTTTTATAGGTTTAAAATTATTTTTAAGTTATTAAATAATTTTAGTATAAATTAATAGAATAAATATTCTTTCTTAAGTTTTCAAAACAAATGCTTATAACAAGCTCATTAATTAGTTATTAAAGATTAAGTTGTCTCAGATTTTGTTTAAAATAGGGTTAATAATAAAATATGAAAAATATAAAATTGTTAAAATTTGTCCTGTAATAATATAAGGTGCTTCTACTGATCGAGCACCAATTCAAGTTAATAAAATGATAATTGTGATTAAAGATCAAAATAAAATTTGATTTAACGGATAAAATTGAATTCCTTGAATTTTTTTATTAAAGGTAAAAGGTAGAATAATTAAAATTAAAATTGATATTACTAAAGCAATAACTCCTCCTAATTTATTAGGGATTGATCGTAAGATTGCATATGCAAATAAAAAGTATCATTCAGGTTGAATGTGAATAGGGGTAACTAGAGGATTAGCTGGGATGAAATTATCTGGGTCTCCTAGTAAATAAGGATTAATAAGAGAAAGTAAAGTTAGTAATAAAATTAAAATAATAAATCCAATTAAATCCTTGAATGTAAAAAAAGGATGAAAAGGGATTTTATCTAAATTTCTATTAACTCCTAGGGGGTTATTTGATCCTGTTTGGTGTAAGAATAGTAAATGAATTATCGTTAATATTATAATAATAAATGGGAATAAAAAATGAAAGGTATAAAATCGAGTTAATGTTGCATTATCTACAGCAAATCCTCCTCAAATTCAATTAACTAATATAGTTCCTAAATATGGGATAGCTGAGAGTAAATTAGTAATAACTGTTGCTCCTCAAAATGATATTTGTCCTCACGGTAAAACATATCCTATAAATGCGGTAGCTATTAATAAAAATAAAATAATTACTCCAATTATTCATGTATATATTAAATTAAAAGATTCATAATAGATTCCTCGTCCAATATGTAAATAAATACAAATAAAAAAAAATGATGCTCCATTTGCATGTAATGTTCGAATTAATCAACCATAATTAACATTTCGGCAAATATAATTTACTCTATAAAAAGCTATCTCAATATTAGCTGTATAATATATAGTTAAAAATAATCCTGTTATAATTTGAATTATTAAACATAGTGCTAATAGTGATCCAAAATTTCATCATGAAGAAATATTAGATGGGGAGGGTAAATCAATTAATGAATTATTAATGATTTTAATAACAGGGTGAGATTTTCGAATTGGTTTAAATATATTTATCATTAGTTTGAATCATTAATATAATATTATTAAAATTAATTAAATGCATGATCGTAAAGGACCAAAAAAAATATTAGTAATTTTTACTACTGCAATAAGAGCAATAAATAAATAAATAATTATTATTATAGTTAATATATAGGTTTGTTCATTATATAATTTAGATAAATTAAAATTAAATTCATTATTAAAAAATAAGAATAAATTAAAAAAGTTATTTATTTCATCATTAAATGAAAAATTTATTCAAAATAAGTTATTTTTTATAAAAAATCTAATAATTAATAAGGTTAATAATAAAAAAAAAAATCTTTTATTAAATGGTGAAATTTTGAATAATTCATTTGATGCAATTCTTGAAACATAAATAAATAATACTAATAATCCCCCTAAAAAAATTAAAAATAAAATATAGGAAAATCAATAAGTATTAATTAATATTCTGGATAATAAACATATAAAAAGAGTTTGAATTAAGATTATTAATCCTATGGAAAATGGATGGTTTAAGAAAAATATAAAAATTGATGTTAAAATTAAAGATATTGATAAAAATATTTTTATAATATCAAAGAATAGTTTAAGAAAAAATAATAATTTTGGAGATTATAGATAAAGATATTCTTTTTCTTTGAAGTTTTTAAAGAAATTTCTTATTTTTGATTTACAAGACCAAGGTTTTTGTTAAACTATAAAAACAAATGATAATAAATATATGAATAGTAATTTTTTTAATATTTTTATTTGGTAATATAATTTTTGTTTCTAAACACAAACATTTATTAATTGTATTATTAAGATTAGAATTTATAGTTTTAAGAATTTTTTTTTTTTTATTGATATATTTAATAATATTGGATTATAATATGTACATATTAATGGTTTTTTTAGTTTTTTCAGTATGTGAAGGAGCTTTAGGTTTATCTATTTTAGTTTCTATAATTCGAACTCATGGTAATGATTATTTTCAGAGATATAATTTAATTTAAATGATAAAATTTTTATTTATAATTTTTTTTATAATTCCTTTATGTTTTAAAAAAAATATATTTTGAATGGTTCAGTTAATAATAATAATAATGATATTAATATTTATAAATTTGACTTTAAATATTATAAATTTTTCTAATTTAAGTTATATAATAGGATGTGATATAATTTCTTATGGTTTAATTTTATTAAGAATTTGAATTATAAGATTGATAATTATAGCTAGAGAGAATTTATACAAGAGAAAGTTTTATGATAATTTTTTTTTATTAAATATTATTATATTATTAATTATATTATATTTAACTTTTAGAATTATAAATTTATTTATATTTTATTTATTTTTTGAGGGGAGTTTAATTCCTACTTTAATGTTAATTATTGGTTGAGGATACCAACCAGAACGAATTCAAGCTGGTATATATTTATTATTTTATACTTTATTTGTTTCTTTACCTTTATTATTAGGGATTTTTTTTATTTATGATAAAATAAGAAGAATAATAATATATTTTATAAAATTTTATGATTGTAATATATTATTATTATATTTAAGAATGGTAATAGCTTTTTTAGTTAAAATACCAATATATTTTACTCATTTATGATTACCAAAAGCTCATGTTGAGGCTCCTGTTTCTGGTTCTATAATTTTAGCTGCTATTATATTAAAGTTAGGGGGTTATGGGTTATTACGAATTTTAGTTATTCTGCAAAAAATTAATTTAAAAATAGGTTTTATTTGGATTGTAATTAGATTAATTGGGGGTTTATATATTAGATTAAAATGTTTTTGTCAGGTTGATATAAAATCTTTAATTGCTTATTCTTCAGTAGCGCATATGAGATTAGTAATTGGGGGTATTATAACAATAAATTATTGAGGATTTATTGGAGCTTATATTTTAATAATTGGTCATGGATTATGTTCATCTGGTATATTTTGTTTATCTAATATTAGTTATGAGCGTTTAGGAAGACGAAGATTATTTTTAAATAAGGGTATAATAAATTTTATACCTTCAATGAGAATATGATGATTTTTATTTATATCTTCAAATATAGCTGCTCCACCTTCATTAAATTTAATAGGGGAAATTAGATTAATTAATAGATTAGTGGGTTGATCTTGAATTAGAATAATTATATTAATGGGAATTTCTTTTTTTAGAGCTGGTTATAGTTTATATTTATTTTCTTATACGCAACATGGAAAATATAATTTAGGAGTTTATAGATTTTATAGAGGTGTATCACGAGAATATTTAATATTAATGTTACATTGATTACCTTTAAATATAATAGTTTTAAAGATTGATTATAGAATAATTTGATTTTACTTAAATAATTTAATAAAAATATTGATTTGTGGTATCAAAAATGTGAAATTAATAGTCATTTTAAGTTATTAATAAATATTCTTTATGTTTTATTAGATTTTTTTTTTTATTTTTTTTTATATTAATTAATTTTTTTATGGTAATTTATTTTATTATAAATAATATAGTAATTTTATTAGAATGAAATATTATTTCTTTTAATTCTATAAATATTGTTATATCAATTTTATTAGATTGAATATCTTTATTATTTATAATATTTGTTTCTTTAATTTCTTCTTCTGTAATTTTTTATAGAAAGAGATATATAAGTTCAGAATTAAATTTAAATCGTTTTATTATTTTAGTTTTATTATTTGTTTTTTCGATAATTTTATTAATTATTAGACCTAATATAATTAGAATTTTTTTAGGTTGGGATGGATTAGGATTAGTTTCTTATTGTTTAATTATTTATTATCAAAATATTAAATCTTATAATGCTGGTATATTAACGGCTTTATCTAATCGAATTGGGGATGTAATAATTTTAATGTTAATTTCATGAATAGTGAATTATGGTAGATGAAATTATATTTTTTATATTGATTTTATATCTAATGATTATTCAATAAAAATTATTGGGGTTTTGGTTATTTTAGCGGCTATAACTAAAAGAGCTCAAATTCCTTTTAGTTCTTGATTACCTGCTGCTATAGCGGCTCCTACTCCAGTTTCTGCTTTAGTTCATTCTTCTACTTTAGTTACTGCTGGTGTTTATTTATTAATTCGATTTAATAATTTATTACTTGATATATTTTTTTTTAAGTTGTTGTTATTATTATCTGGTTTAACTATATTTATATCTGGAGTTTGTGCTAATTATGAATTTGATTTAAAAAAAATTATTGCTCTTTCTACATTAAGACAATTAGGCTTAATAATGAGAATTTTAAGAATAGGTTATGGAGATTTAGCTTTTTTTCATTTATTAACTCATGCTATATTTAAAGCTTTATTATTTATATGTGCTGGGGTAATTATTCATATAATAATAGATAATCAAGATATTCGTATAATAGGGGGGATTAGATTGTATATTCCTTTAACTTCTTTATGTATAAATATTTCTAATTTAGCTTTATGTGGAATTCCTTTTTTAGCTGGGTTTTATTCTAAGGATATAATTTTAGAAGTAGTTAGAATAAGAAATTTAAATTTATTTATTTATTATTTATATTATATTTCTACAGGTTTAACTATGTTTTATACTATTCGTTTATTAATATATTTAATAGTTAATGATTTTAATTTATTATGTGTTTATAATTTATATGATGAGGATTTTATTATATTAAAGGGGATATTTTTATTATTATTTATAAGATTAGTTTCTGGTAGATTTTTAAGATGAATGATTTTTTCTTATCCTTATATAATTTATCTTTCTTTTAATATAAAAATAATAGTTATTTATGTAAGATTAATTGGGGTATTAATAGGTTATATTATTAGTAGAATGGATTTACATTCTATTAATAAGTTTTTAATAACTTATAATTTAAGAATTTTTTTAACTATAATATGATTTTTACCTGGATTATCGACTTATATAATGAATTATAGTTTTTTAAGTTTAGGCCAAAAATTATTGAAAAATGTTGATATGGGTTGAGGGGAAATTTATAAAAGACAAGGTATTTATAATGTTATTAAAAATTATTCTATTATTTTTTATGTTTATCAGTTAAATAATTTTAAAATTTTTTTATTTAGATTTGTTTTATGAATAATAATTATTATTTTTATATTAGTATTATAAATTTAAATAGCTTAAATTGAGAGTATAATATTGAAGATATTAGGGTGATTATTAAATCTTTAAATATATTTATATTTATATTTATATTTATATTTATATTTATAAAAATATTAATATTTTTATTATTACAATGAAAATGTAATGTTTTGATTTAAACTATATAAATAAAAAGAAATATTAATGATTTTAATCACTATAAATTAAGTTAGCAGCTTAATTATAATATATTTCTTAATTGGAATTTTTATTCAATTTTATCATTAACAGTGATATACCTCTAATTTGGTTTCAATTAATAAATAAGGAGTAAATTTGTACTCTATCTTTTAGGTCGAAACTAAATGCATATTGCTTCTTATTTAAGATAAATTGAATTTCAATATCTTTTGAATGCAAATCAAATATTTTGTATAAACTATAATCCTAATAAATTTATTAAAAATATTAATTAATTCAATTTAATATATTTTGATTTCACTCATGATATAGGCCAATTAATAATATAATGATAAAAAAAAATCTAGTTTTGTATCAAATAAAAAAATTAACTATTTTAAATGTTGGGATAAGTGGGAAAATAAGTGCAATTTCTACATCAAAAATTAAAAAAATTATTGAAATTAAAAAAAAATGAAGTGAAAAAGGAATTCGAGCTAGGCATTTAGGGTCAAATCCACATTCAAATGGAGAGCATTTTTCTCGATCTAAAATTGATTTTTTTGAAATAATAAATGAAATTATTATTAATAAATTTGAGATTATTATTATTATTATAGATAAAATTATTAATATAATGATTATTTATATTAATTAAGATATTAATCTTTTTGATTGGAAGTCAAATATACTAAATATATTATATAAATAATTAATTTCCTCATCAATAAATTGAGATATAAAGGAAAAGTCAAACTACATCTACAAAATGTCAATATCATGCTGCTGCTTCAAATCCAAAATGATGGTTATTTGAAAAGTGGTTATTTAAATGACGAATAAAACATGTGAATAGAAAAATTGTTCCGATAATTACATGAAGACCGTGGAATCCTGTAGCTATGAAAAAAGTTGACCCATAAATTCTGTCGGCGATGGTAAATGGTGCTTCAATATATTCATAAGCTTGTAAAATTGTAAAATAAATTCCTAATATAATTGTAATAAATAAACTTTGAGAAGTTTGAGTAAAATTATTTTCTATAATTGAGTGATGAGTTCAAGTTACTGTAATACCTGATGTAATTAAAATAATTGTATTTAATAATGGGATTTGAAATGGATTAAATGGGATAATTCTTATTGGTGGTCATATAGCTCCAATTTCAATATTAGGGGATAAACTTCTATGAAAAAAAGCTCAAAAAAAGGAAATAAAGAAAAAAATTTCTGAGATAATAAATAAAATTATTCCTCAACGTAAACCATTAGATACTAGTAAAGTATGTTTACCTTGGTATGTTCCTTCTCGACAAACATCTCGTCATCATTGATATATAGTTAATAATACAATTAAATATCCTAATATTAATAAATTAATATCAAAATTATGAAATCATTTAATTAATCCTGTTACTAAAGTTATTGTTCCAATTGCCCCAGTTAAAGGTCATGGACTATAGTCTACTAAATGATATGGGTGATTATTATTTATTGACATTAATTAACTTCTCTAGAATAAAGTGTACTAAGAATAGTAATTACATAAGCTTGAATTACTGCTACTGCAGATTCTAAAATTAATAATAAAATTTGAATAAAAATTAAAATAAATAATAAATAATTAGATATACTAGTTTCGGTATTTCTTAATAAAGTTAATAGTAAATGTCCTGCAATTATATTAGCTGTTAAACGAACTGCTAAAGTTCCTGGTCGAATAATATTACTAATTGTTTCAATTAATACTATAAATGGTATAAGAATAGTAGGTGTACCCTGGGGGATTATATGGATAAACATATGTTGGGTATTGTTAATTCAACCGTAAATTATAAATCTTAATCATAATGATAGAGAAATTGATAATGAAATAGTTAAATGACTAGTTCTTGTAAAAATATAGGGGAATAATCCTAAAAAATTATTAAATAAAATAAAGAAAAAAAGTGAAATAAAAATAAATGTCGATCCTTTAAATCCATTATTTCCTAATAGGGTTTTAAATTCATTATGAAGTTTATTTGAAATAAAATTTCAAATAATAGTATGTCGATTAGGAATAAATCAAAAAGAATAAGGAATAAATATTAATCCAATAAAAGTTCTAATTCAATTTAAAGGTAAATTTAAAATATTAGTAGATGGGTCAAAAATTGAAAATAAATTATTTATCATTTTCAAATTTGATTGGGGGATGTTTTAATTATATTTTTATTATTTATTTTTATTATTTTAAAATTAAAATTATAAAAATTTATAATAATAAAAATTAAAAAAATGCAAATAAAAAAAATAAATGAAAAAATTCAATTAATTGGTATTATTTGAGGAATAAAAGAATATTACTTGGTAATAATTTAAATTTGACATATTTATGTTATAAATTAACTAATTCTTTTCATTAGAGGTAAATGCTAAATTACCATAAAATGGTTTAAGAGACCAGTACTTGCTTTCAGTCATCTAATGAATAATTATTAATTCAATTAATAAAGTTTTTAATTGAAATTCTTTCAATTACAATTGGTATAAATCTATGATTAGCTCCACAAATTTCTGAACATTGACCAAAAAAAATTCCTGGTCGATTTATAAAAAATCTTGTTTGATTTAATCGGCCAGGATTTGCATCTACTTTAATACCTAAAGATGGAACTGTTCATGAATGAATAACATCTGTAGCTGTTACTAAAATACGAATTTGATTATTTATTGGTAAAACAATTCGATTATCTACATCTAAAAGACGAAAGTTATTAATATTATCTCTAGTGTTAATTATATATGAATCAAATTCAACATTATTAAAATCTGAGTATTCATAACTTCAATATCATTGATGCCCAATTGATTTTAATGTAATTAATGGGTTGTTAAGTTCATCTAATAAATAAAGTAAGCGAAGTGATGGTAAAGCAATAAAAATTAAAGTAATAGCTGGTAAAATAGTTCAAATTAATTCAATTATTTGATCTTCTAATAAAAATCGGTTAATATATGAATTAAAAAATAAATTTAATATTAAGTATCTAACTAAAATTGTAATTATAATTAAAATAATTAAAGTATGATCATGAAAGAAAATAATTTGTTCTATTAGTGGTGATGCTCTATTTTGGTAATTTAAGTTAGATCATGTTGCCATTTCTAAAAAAAGGATAAAACCTTTATAAATGGGGTTTAAATCCATTACATATAATCTGCCATATTAGAAGTTACTTAAAATTGGTAATTCATTATAAGAGTGTTCTGATGGTGGAAGATTTTGGAATCATTCAATTGAAGATGGTATATTTAAAGGAAATAAAATAATACGTTGATTAATTATTGATTCTCATACAATTATTATTATTATTATTATAGAGATGAGAGAAATATATGATCCAAAAGATGAGATAATATTTCAAGATACAAAACTATCTGGATAATCAGAATAACGACGTGGTATCCCTGCTAAACCTAAAAAATGTTGGGGGAAAAAAGTTAAATTTACTCCGATAAATATTGAAATAAATTGAATTTTTAATAAATAATTATTTATTGTTAAACCTGTAAATAATGGATATCAGTGAATAAATCCTCCTATAATAGCAAATACAGCTCCTATTGATAAAACATAATGAAAATGAGCTACTACATAGTATGTATCATGTAAAGTAATATCAATTGATGAATTAGCTAAAACAACTCCTGTTAGTCCACCTACTGTAAAAAGAAAAATAAATCCTAATCTTCATAATATAGAAGGTCTATAATTAATTTGTGTTCCATGTAATGTAGCTAATCATCTAAAAATTTTAATTCCTGTAGGTACAGCAATAATTATAGTTGCTGATGTAAAATAAGCTCGAGTATCAATATCTATCCCAACAGTAAATATATGATGAGCTCAAACAATAAACCCTAATAATCCAATTGCTATTATTGCATAAATTATACCTAAACAACCAAAAGTTTCTTTTTTTCCTCTTTCTTGTGAAATAATATGGGAAATTATACCAAATCCTGGTAAAATTAAAATATAAACTTCTGGATGTCCAAAGAATCAAAATAAATGTTGATATAAAATTGGGTCTCCTCCACCAGCTGGATCAAAAAAAGATGTATTAATATTTCGATCTGTTAAAAGTATTGTAATAGCTCCTGCTAAAACTGGAAGAGATAAAACTAATAATAAAGCTGTAATTCCTACTGCTCATACAAATAAAGGTATTTGATCAAATGATATACCATTAATTCGTATATTAATAATTGTTGTAATAAAATTAATAGCTCCTAAAATAGATGAAATACCAGCTAAGTGTAGGGAGAAAATTGCTAAATCAACAGAAGCTCCTCCATGAGCAATGTTAGATGAAAGTGGGGGGTACACTGTTCATCCTGTTCCTGCTCCATTTTCTACAATTCTACTAGAAATTAGTAAAACTAATGATGGGGGTAATAATCAAAATCTTATATTATTTATTCGTGGGAAAGCTATATCTGGGGCTCCTAATATTAAAGGTACTAGTCAATTACCAAATCCTCCTATTATAATAGGTATTACTATAAAAAAAATTATAATGAAGGCATGAGCTGTTACAATAGTGTTATAAATTTGGTCATCTCCAATTAATGATCCTGGGTTTCCTAATTCAGTTCGAATTAATAAACTTAATGAAGTTCCTACTATTCCTGCTCAAATTCCAAAAATAAAATATAAAGTACCAATATCTTTATGATTTGTTGAGAATAATCATTTTCGCTAAATAAAATGGCTGAGTTAATAAGCGATAAATTGTAAATTTATTAACGAGATATTTTCTCTTTTATTAATAAAGTCTTATATTCAATTATGATATGAAATTGCAAATTTTAAGGTGTATTAAAAATATACTAAGGCTTAAAGAAAGTTCTTTATATATAATTTTGAAGATTATTAGTTTAAATTAACTTAAAACCTTAAAAAAAAAATAAAGTTCTAATAATTATACCTAATAAGGAGATAAATCTAGAAATATTAATAAAAATTATAAAATTATTTTTAATAAAAATTTTATATCATTTTAATTTAATATAATAAAATATAAAAGATGAATAAATAATTCGAATATAAATAAATAATATAATTAATCTTGAAATTGTAAAAATAAAAGAAATAATAAATAAATTATTATATAATAAATAATTAATAATTATTCATTTAGGGAAGAATCCTAAGAATGGCGGTAAACCACCTAAAGATAAAAAATTAATTAAGATTGAAAATTTAATTGAAAAATTTAAATTTAAATTAAATAGTTGATTAATATAAAAAATATTAATAATATAAAATAAAAAACATATAATAGAAATAAATATTGAGTATAATGTAAAATATAACATTCATAAATTTTCTCTAATTGTTAATGCTGATAATATTCAACCTAAATTATTAATTGAGGAGAAAGCTATTAATTTTCGTAGGGATGTTTGATTAAATCTACTAATAGTTCCAATTAAAACATTAAAAATTATTACTAAAAATAAAAATTTTAAATTTATATAATAAGATAATAAAATTATAGGGGAAATTTTTTGTCACGTTATTAAAATAAAACAATTGAATCATGATAAACCTTCTATAATATTAGGAAATCAAAAATGAAATGGAATAGAACCTATTTTTATTAATAAAGATGAATTAATAAGAATTGATATTAAATTATCAAAAAAAAAATTTTTTAATATTAAAAAATTAAGTAAGACGGAAAATAAAAAATTAATTGATGCAATAGATTGAGTTAAAAAATATTTTAATGATGCTTCTGAATTTAAAAGATTATTGGGGTTAGATATTAGGGGGATAAATCTTAATAAATTAATTTCTAAACCAATTCAACATCCTAATCATGAATTAGATGAAATAGAAATTAAAGTTCTAAAAAATATAATAAATAAAAAAAATATTTTATTAGAATTAAATGTAAATAAAATTTAAAATAGAAGAGATATCTTAATGAGGTTTACTCATATTATATAAAATTATATTTTAGTGTAAGATGCACGATAATTTTTGAAATTATAAGATATAGTTTAATTCTATAAAATATAATATAAAAATAAATAATAAAGGTAATATTTTACATAATTTATTCTATCAGAATAATCCTTTTTATCAGGCACTTTATTTTTTAAAAAAAAGGGATTTCCTTTATATTTGGGGTATGAACCCAAAAGCTTACTTTAGCTTATTTTTAA